AAGAAAAGAAACTCTTTTTTCTTATAATTACAAATTGTTCTCGATTCACCAATTCTTATCTTTTTTATCCTTTTATTTAGAAAGGATAAAAAAGATAAGAAATAAACAAAAAAAAGGATATGAAAAAAAAAGTCAAATATTGGGATTCTTAATTATTCTGATTTTTTTTTGTGATTAATAAACATATTTATTATACTATAATAGTATAATAAATATATTATATAGTATACTATATATAGTAAGGAAAAAGAGTTAGACCAAAAAAAGAGTACTTTTTTTATTCAAATATGGATCATAGTATCTATATTCGAATTAAAAAAAATACCTAGGTATTCTAGTTCATTTTGGGAAGGGAGTAATTACCTAACTTGTTGTGTAACTGATTGATTGGATTGAAACCCAATAAAAAAAACTTATGTTTATCAGAAATCTTATGATACTCCTTACTTTGAATTATGGACATAGCACTCTGGGCTTAATCAATTTTTATTTTCCCTTATTTTCTTCCATTTTTTTTCCCTCATGTCATTTATATATGTGATGTGTGATGTGCGCGCATACGTATATGTGATATATATATCACATATACATGTATATATAAATATATTTGTATTATATATATTTGTATGTTTATTATATATTTATATGTTAAAGTAAAAAAACAATGTATATTAAAAAGAGTATATTAAAAAAATTATCCACATACACGAAATAAGTATAGATAATAACTAAAAAGAACGATCTATTTTGAAGAATACATGTCTTTCACATACAACGATAAAAGGAGGAACCCCCCTTTTTTGAATGGCAGTTCCAAAAAAACGTACTTCTATGTCAAAAAAACGTATTCGTAGAAATATTTGGAAGAAAAAAGGATATTTAGTTGCAGTAAAAACTTTTTCTTTAGCGAAATCGGTTTCCACCGGGCATTCAAAAAGTTTTTTTGTGCGACAAACAAATAATAAAGTCTTAGAATAATCTCAATTGATATAGCCTAAAGAACCCCAAATTTTGTAAGATTAATGTTAACTAATGTATTTTTCTGTATTAAATTTCTCAATATTACTTAGAACTCACTGCTGTGATATATAGAATAAGAGTTTTTTGTATATTGGGTTCTAAGTATTATTTTTTTCCCTATCACAATTGTACTTTTCACAATAGAAAAGTACAATTGTGATAGAGATTGAAACTCTTTTGTTATATGCCTATCCCAAAACTTAATTGGTTTTGTAAATGGTATTATAAATTATAAATTATATGCGCAATAAAGAATATTAATACTTTAATTTAAATATACTAAAATTAAAATATACTAAGGTATCGAAATCATTAGAAAAATAACAAATTATTTGTATTTAATGATGAAATTGTGATAGATATGAAATCCTAGTTATTTGATTTTGTTCATTGAAAAAAAAAAAACTCAATTTCATTTGAATCCATGAAATCGGATAAATGAAAAACAAATCATAAAAAAATTGAGAAAAAAAGACAATTCTTAGTTTTATACCTCAACCGAGAAAAAACTATGGAGTTCCAACTGTTTGGAGAAAACTTAGTTTCTAGTACATGAAAGTTGATTGTTAAAAAACCCACGACGATACTACCTAGGTAGATATTTTATTGAAGATTCAAATATTTAAACCACAAACCAGTCTTTATTCATTGATTCTAATTAATGTTTCCTAAACTATATTGAATCCTTGAATCTCGACGATTCAACATGAATTGACTATTATTATTTCAAGTAAGCCGCCGTGGTGAAATCGGTAGACACGCTGCTCTTAGGAAGCAGTGCTAAAGCATCTCGGTTCGAGTCCGAGTGGCGGCATCTTCTAAAAGAGATACAATAGATCCTAAAATGTATTCAATTCGCGATTTCCAATTCTGTAATGGGACCCCTTTTATGATATTTGTGACTTTAGAACATATATTAACTCATATCTCTTTTTCGATCATTTCAATTGTGATTATGATTCATTTGATGACCTTATTAGTCCACAAAATTGTAGGATTACGTGATTCATCAGAAAAAGGGATGATAGCTACCTTTTTCTCTATAACAGGATTATTAATTTCTCGTTGGATTTCTTCGGGACATTTTCCATTAAGTAATTTATACGAGTCATTAATCTTCCTTTCGTGTAGTTTCTTCATTATTCATATGATTCCCAAGATACGTAACCTTAAAAACGATTTAAGCACAATAATTGCACCAAGTACCATTTTTACTCAAGGCTTTGCCATGTCGGGTCTTTCAACTGAAATGCATCAATCCACAATATTAGTACCTGCTCTACAATCTCAGTGGTTAATGATGCACGTAAGTATGATGTTATTGAGCTATGCAGCTCTTTTATGCGGATCATTATTATCAGTCGCTCTTCTAGTCATTACATTTCGAAAAAACATCAAAATTTTTTGTAAAAGCAATAATTTATTAATTAAGTCATTTTTCTTTGGTGAGATTGAATATTTGAATGAAAAAAGAAGTGTTTTTAAAAACACTTCTTTTCCTTCATTTCAAAATTATTACAAATATCAATTAACTGAGCGTTTGGATTATTGGAGTTATCGTGTCATTAGTCTAGGGTTTACCTTTTTAACCATAGGTATTCTTTGTGGAGCAGTATGGGCTAATGAGGCATGGGGATCCTATTGGAATTGGGACCCCAAGGAAACTTGGGCATTTATTACTTGGACCATATTCGCGATTTATTTACATACTAGAACAAATATAAATTGGAAAGGTACGAATTCGGCACTTGTAGCTTCTATAGGATTTATTATAATTTGGATATGCTATTTTGGGATCAATCTATTAGGAATAGGTCTACATAGTTATGGTTCATTCACATAAACATCTAATTGAATAAACTACATGAAGAATACATAAGATAAAAGCATCATCCCATATATAACGAAAGTTTGTTTTTATGAGTTTTTGAGAACCGTTTGAATCAAGGAATCATTCAAATTTAAATGGTTCTCAAAAACTCGAGATGTATCTAATTACAATTCTTATTCATTTTATTTCTTTTTTCATTATACAGTACAGCAAACGATTTTCAAAATATTAAATTCAAAGAATTATAAGACTTTCCTTCCGTTTCATTAATGAAACACTATCTATGATAATAATTGGATAAGATAGCGTGTACCTTGTCAACTGATAACGAGAGAACAAAATCGGGATAAATACCAATACTTATTACGGGTAGAAAGATACAGATTGAAAGAAATAGTTCTCGTAGTCCAGAATCCCAAAAATTAGAGTTTGGAATATTAAATAACTTGTATCCATAAAACATCTGACGTAACATAGATAATAAATAAATAGGAGTTAATATCATTCCAATTGCCATTACAAAAGTAATTAGCATTTTTGACATTAAAAGATATTTTGTACTAGTAATTAGTCCAAAAAATACTAAAAATTCCGCAACAAAACCACTCATTCCTGGCAATGCAAGAGAAGCCATCGAGAAGCTACTGAACATGGTAAATGTTTTTGGCATTGGGATAGATATCCCTCCCATTTCTTCGAGATAAACAAGACGTGTTCTATCACAACTCGTTCCCGCCAAGAAAAAAAGTGCAGCACCAATAAATCCATGAGAGAGCATTTGTAAAATAGCTCCATTGAGTCCCATGTCGGTTATAGAACCAATTCCTATAATTGTGAAACCCATGTGAGATACAGAGGAATAGGCTATTCTCTTTTTTAAATTACGTTGACCAAGAGAAGTTGAAGCTGCATAGATTATTTGCATTGTTCCTATTATCACCAACCAAGGAGAAAATATAGAATGAGCGTGGGGTAGTAATTCCATATTGATCCGAATCAATCCATATGCGCCCATTTTTAATAGGATTCCAGCTAAAAGCATACATGTACTGTAATGTGCTTCTCCATGGGTATCAGGTAACCATGTATGTAGGGGTATAATCGGCAATTTGACAGCATAAGCAATAAGGAAGCCAAAATAGAATATTATTTCCAATGCCACAGGATATGATTGATTAATTAATCTTTCAAAATCTAATGTTGGTTCATTGGAACCATATAAACCCATACCTAGAACTCCTATTAAGAAAAAAATGGAACCCCCTGCAGTGTACAAAATAAACTTTGTAGCCGAGTAGAGACGTTTCTTTCCCCCCCACATGGATAAAAGTAAGTAAACAGGAATTAATTCTAACTCCCACATGATGAAAAAAAGTAAAAAGTCTCGAGAGGAAAATAATCCTATTTGACCGCTGTACATTGCTAGCATCAGGAAATAGAACAACCGCGAATTTCGAGTAATTGGCCAAGCTGCTAAAGTTGCTAAAGTAGTGATAAATCCTGTCAGTAAAATGGGTCCTATGGAAAGCCCATCGATTCCTAGTCTCCAGTGGAAATCAAAAACATCTATCCATTTAGAATCTTCCTTCAATTGCATTAATGGATCATCCAATTGGAAATGATAACAGAATGCATAAGTCGTTAGAAGGAGTTCTAATAAGCATATACATATAGTATACCACCTAAACATCTTATTCCCTCTATGAGGGAATAAGAAAATTGAGGAACCCGCGAATATCGGTAAAACAACAAGTATTGTTAACCAAGGAAAATAACTCGTGATAAAGACAAGATACATTTTGACCAGAGAAGCCCGTCCTCAAAATAATATATTTTGTCGAGCACGGGCTTTTGTCGGTAAAGAGGAATCACAAATGATTCAAGTGGAGTTTTTTGTAACGTATCAATAAGATAGAGCCATGCTGCGAGTTGTTTCAGGCCCTAAATAAACACGGACACTCAAAAAATCTGTTGGGCAGGCAGATTCACATCTCTTACAACCTACACAGTCCTCGGTTCTTGGCGCGGAAGCTATTTGCTTGGCTTTACATCCGTCCCAAGGTATCATTTCCAATACATCTGTGGGGCAAGCTCGTACACATTGGGTACACCCTATACATGTATCATAAATTTTTACTGAATGTGACATTGGATCTATAAATTACAGTTTTGAACATAAAAGATTTTCGATCTGGTCAAATCAAATTAGTAGTAAATGAATCATATATTATATATTGTAATATTGTAGACACCAGACGAAACAGTGGTTTATTAAAAACAATCAATATATTTCTTAAATCAATCTGTTTATGAGAAAAGGTCAAGACACTTTGATTTTCGTTTCAACAATTATGATGATACGAGTTACACATGCGAATTAAAATTAATTGGCCAACAAATTGGTCATCATTATTTCAATATAAATATAAAAATGCAATTCAATAAAATGGAATTGCATTCAAATTCAATAAAAAATAGTATTTCAATTCTATTAAATATTTTTATGTGTCTTTATTTAAATTATCTATGATGATTATCACTAATTATTCAACAAATTCGATTGATTAATACGAGTTGATTTTCTGTTACGATGGATCGACGAAACAATAGCAAGTCCAATAGCTGCTTCAGCAGCTGCAATGGCTATAACAAAGATTGAGAAAATGTCTCCTTTTAATTGGCGACTATCAAATATATCAGAAAATGTTACAAGATTGATATTAACCGAATTTAGTATAAGCTCAAGACACATAAGCGCTCTAACCATGTTTCGACTTGTGATCAATCCATAGATACCGATAGAAAATAAATAAACACTCAAGAAAAGGACATGCTCAAACATCATTGACTAACTCCTTATCAATCTCGATTCATTTCAATATGAATAACAATTCAACCGATTCAATTGATTAGAATAGAACAATTACACAACAAAAGAAGATATTGACGGTAGATAGATTTAACTAAAAATTTCTATTTATTTATTTAGAATTTAGTTATAATTCTAAGAATTGGGAATCATTATAAGTTAAGTATTTTTATTGCTTATTGTCGAGCCATAGTAATTGCACCTATCAAGGAAACTAAAAGAATTATTGAAATGAGTTCAAACGGAAGATAAAAATCTGTTGATAAATGAATCCCAATTTGTTGAACGTTATTTATTAGGTCCTGTTCCATAATCTGGTTTGACCTTGCAGTCCAAATAATTCCGTACCATGACGTATCTGGGATAGTAGTAATTAGTGAAAAAAGAATAGTTGTACAAACCATCAAAGTGACCCCATCTCCAATGGTCCAAAAATAGGAATTATTGGAATATCCTGAACCATTCATGAACATTACAGCAAATATGATCAAGATATTTATGGCTCCCACATAAATAAGGAGCTGTGCGGCAGCTACAAAATAGGAGTTCGATGAAATATAGAATAAGGATATACAAACAAGAACCAATCCCAATGAAAAGGCAGAATAAATTGGATTGGTAAATAATACTACCCCCAGACCCCCTAATACAAGAATTGACCCCAGAAATACAACAAGAATATCATGTATTGGTCCAGGTAAACCCATTATGTATAAAATACAAAATAAATAACTTTAACTATTTCATGACCTTACTTTAACTTTACTAAATAAATGGTCCAGGAAAGGAAAAGGGGTTACCCTATTTTTGTTTTCTTGTATATAATAATGTATATGATACATTTATAATTGAATTGAATTTGAATATGGATTAATGTAGATATAGATAAAATTATCGGGCCAACCTTACTTTATTTATATTTATCCGAAAGAAAAAAAAGAAAAAAGTAGTTGAAATTTGCTATTTTGAAATCATCACTAAAAATATATTTTTAGTTTAAATCAAAGAGTGATTCTCAACAATCATTAGTTTTTATTTGTAGTTACTGACTACCCAAAATAAAAAGCTTGGATCCTTTATATCAAAACAAAATCTTAGTAATCGGTAATTGTTCTTGAATCAAAGGGTTTATCTTTGTCTATTTTTATTTGAGTCGAATTCATAACTGTTTGAATTGTGTAATCTCCAATTATTGAGATTGGTAATCGACCCAAAGCAATTTGATTATAATTCAATTCGTGACGATCATAAGTAGAAAGTTCATATTCTTCAGTCATTGATAAACAATTTGTTGGACAATACTCGACACAGTTACCACAAAATATACAAACCCCGAAATCTATACTATAATTAAGTAATTGTTTCTTTTTAATATCTCTTTCAAATCTCCAATCAACAACGGGTAGATCTATCGGGCATACACGAACACATACTTCACAAGCAATACATTTATCAAATTCAAAGTGGATTCGACCCCGGAAACGCTCTGATGTGATCGATTTTTCATAAGGATATTGAATAGTTACAGGTAAACGATTTGTGTGGGATAAGGTAATTATGAAACTTTGACCAATGTACCTTGCAGCTCGTATTGTTTGTTGACCATAATTCATGGACCCAATTACCATAGGGAACATATTGTAGATATACATGAAAAATTTGACGTTTCTTTCTCTTGTTTGATAGAGATTATGAATCTAAAATAGTGTTATCGTATTCTCTTATTTATAATGAAACAAGTTGGGAAGAAGTTGTTAATAACAGATTACCTAGAGAAATAGGTAAAAGAAATTTCCATCCAAGATTTAATAACTGGTCCATTCTCATTCTAGGTAAAGTCCATCTTGTTGTGATAGAAATGAAGAGAAACAAATAAGCTTTAGTTAATGTAATAAGGATACCCATTGTTATTCCAAAAATGCCGGCGATTTTTTTTATTCCGAAAAGCTCAGAAATGGATATATACGGAATAGGTAAATTCCACCCACCTAAGTAAAGAACTGTTACAAATAATGAAGAAACTAATAAATTTAGGTAAGAAGCAAGATAAAATAAACCATATTTGATACCCGAATACTCGGTTTGATAACCTGCTACTAATTCCTCCTCCGCTTCTGGTAAATCAAAGGGCAATCTCTCACATTCGGCTAGAGAAGAAATTAGAAAAACAATAAATCCTATAGGCTGACGCCACAGATTCCACCCCCAAAAACCATATTTTGACTGTGCTTCAACTATATCAACTGTACTTGAACTGTTAGATAATCATAGTCGATAATAACATCACTGTTCCCATCGCTATTTCAAAACCGTACGTGAGACCTCAGCTTCATACGGCTCCTCGATGGCCACAAAAAAAATGTAAGGACGGGTTCGGTATTATCACCATCTTTGGATGGATAGAATAAAGATACATCGGAAAGTCCCAAATTAGACCAATGGAATTCTGTCTGCTAGAATAATAAAAAAAGTGCTTCCGAATTGATCTCATCCTTTACAATAAAAATTTCTCTTTGTTCGGTAATAACTTAATATTTCAATAAAATACTCCTTATATCAATCAATACAAAATAAAAAGAATTAGTCATTAGTTCATGAATCGTGATAAGAATTCGATATGTATGAATATGGATAGAGAAAAGAATAAATAGGGATCCCCTTTTTTTATTATTCATTCAATTACTGCATTCCATTTCTTTTTTCCTGTTCTTCTGTCTCAGAGGAGGATACTCAAAAATAAAATAAAGAATTAATTCGTTCTTGATAGTCATTTCTTTAACCAGTGAATAGGAGCATACTCTAGATCGGAATCGTAGGGAAGTACTACTTGATTATTTCTACCAATTTCAAGTCCTTATTATGATTCGTTTTATGAAGAAATACCTCTTTTTTGATACCTTACATTATCTCCATTACTAATCCTTTGTGTACCTTGGTGTTCCTAACCGTCCACTGACTTTTGATTGATCCCCGGTATAGTAATACATATGAGACAGTAGTAGAAACTCCATACAGTTGATCTTTTGTTTGCGCCCGCTTCAAGATATGATGACTAATCAAAAAATCTTAATCTTGGGGTAAGCAGTTTACACTGCTTATTTTTACTTCAACTTTATTCTTGTACATAGGGAATGAGATTGTTTCTTCTTACTACAAATTTGGAAGCTGTTTAGTTTCACTCATATAACTATCTGGTTTAACTCATCAACCCGAATGCTGAATAAAAAAAAATGAAAACATCTATTCAATACATTGAACCTCTTTCTTTTTTCTTTTATTTCTAGAAGAGAGGTTCAAAGTTCATATTCCAACGAATCACACGTAGAGATATTGATAACACACATAGAGTTAATGGTATTTCATAACTAATAGATTGAGCAGCAGCTCGTAGACCACCTAAAAAGGAATATTTATTATTCGATCCATATCCTGACATAAGAAGCCCAATAGGAGCAATACTAGAAATGGCGATCCATAAAAAAACACCTATACTGAGATCGGCTAAAACAAGACGATACCCAAAAGGAATTACTAAATAACTTAGTAGAATTGATATAACCGCTATAGACGGTCCCACACTAAACAAACGAATATCTCCTCGAGATGGGAGGAGGTCCTCTTTAAAAAGTAGTTTAGTCCCATCCGCTATAGCTTGAAGAATTCCCAACGGGCCAGCATATTCAGGCCCAATACGTTGTTGTATCGCTGCAGATATTTCTCTTTCTAACCACACAATTACTAGTACCCCCATTGTTATTCCCAATATAAGGGTCAAAATGGGTACAATCCATATTAGTCCATACACTTCTTTTAAAAATTCCGATGTAAAAAAAGAATTGATAGTTTGTACTTCTGTCGTATCAATTATCATTTCAACGATCAACTTCTCCCATAATGATATCTATACTACCCAATATCGTCATGATATCAGCCAATTTCATTCTTTTAACTAGCTGAGGAAGAATTTGCAAATTGATAAAACCGGGTGGACGAATTTTCCATCTCCAGGGGAAAACACTATTATCTCCTATCAAATAAATTCCCAATTCTCCTTTTGGGGCTTCCACTCTCACATAAAGTTCTTGTTTCGACAATTCTAAATTGGGTGAAGGTTTTTTACTAATAAATCTATATTCAAAATCATTCCATTCGGAATTCTTTGCTCTATCAAAGCGTCGTACTTCTAAATTTTCATAAGGTCCTCCAGGAATTCCTTCTAGAGCCTGTTGAATAATTTTTATGGATTCCTTCATTTCACCGATTCGTACTAAATAACGAGCTAATGAATCTCCTTCTTTTTGCCATTGGACTTCCCAATCGAATTCATTGTAACACTCATAATGATCAACTTTACGAAGATCCCATTGGATTCCAGAAGCTCGTAACATCGGTCCTGATAAACCCCAATTTACAGCTTCTTCTCCACCAATAATGCCCACTCCTTCAACTCGTTCCAAAAAAATGGGATTCCACGTAATAAGTTTTTGATATTCAACAACTCCTGTTAAAGAATAATCGCAGAAATCCAAACATTTATCTATCCATCCATAAGGTAGATCAGCAGCTACTCCTCCAATACGGAAATAATTATGCATCATTCGCATACCTGTGGCGGCTTCGAATAGATCATATATCAATTCCCTTTCTCTGAAAATATAGAAAAAGGGAGTCTGTGCACCGATATCCGCCATAAAAGGTCCAAGCCATAACAAATGAGAAGCTATACGGCTCAATTCCAGCATAATTACTCTGATATAGCTAGCTCTTTGAGGTACTTGAACATTTTCCAATTGTTCTGGCGCATTTACGGTTATTGCCTCTGTGAACATAGTAGCTAAATAATCCCATCGTGTTACATAAGGTAGATATTGTATAATTGTTCTATTTTCCGCTATCTTTTCCATTCCTCTGTGTAAATAGCCCAATATGGGCTCACAGTCAATAACATCTTCACCATCGAGAGTAACGATTAGTCGGAGAACACCATGCATTGATGGGTGGTGAGGCCCCATATTGACTATCATGAGATCTTTTCTTGTAACCGGTACTGTCATATCTTTTCTTCCTTAATTCATTATTCCATGAATTCCTCAAAACGAGACTCATCAAAACAAAAAATTGAATACTACTAAAAAATTCAAACGATTAAATTAACGAGTTTTTGGCTCTCGAATATCCAACTGACCAATTAATTTCTTATAACGTACTCTATTTTTCTTTGACAAATAAGCCAGCAACCGTTGACGTTTTCCTAGAATTTTTCGTAGACCCCTTTGTGATAAAAAATCTTTTTTGTGCAATTCCAAATGTGAAGTAAGTCTCCGTATCTTATTGGTGAAACTGAATACTTGAAATTCAACAGAACCTTTGTTTTCTTCTTTTTCTTCTTGTGGAATAATGGAAATGAATGAATTTTTGACCATAAAAAATTTTTCTATCCTTTTTCTTTCTTTTTCATGGATTTTTCCGATCAGGAAAAATAAAAAAAAAAGAATTATGCCGGTTATTTTAATCTAGTACACACATCTAGTACACACAAAAATTTGGATTTATTCATATACTACTTCTTTATTTTATCCAAATCAAATTTTCAATTTGATTTGGATAGAAAGGGATAATATGTTTCCACATTAACGAAAGAAAAGAATTTATTTCTATCTAAAAGGATTCCCCTAATTTATTTATTCCTATATCCAATTGAATGGATACACCATTCAATCTGTATCATTTACCAAAATATAACATAGCATATGCATACATCTTTCGGCTTTCATATACCGAAAATGTCACGGAATATAGATATATATATATATGATATAGGAAATATACTATTAAATTAAATAATTCTAAATCGTGGATACATATGTATCCTTGACATACTGAAACGACTGCCATTATTGGTATCAAACCAATAGCGATTCATACAAGCTAAATCTTCTAATCGGTAATTGGGCCAAAGAACAAATTTGCATTTAATGAATTTATTTGTATCCGTATTAAGATGCTTGTCCTCATCCAAAAATTTTCCAGAGTTTCCTATGTTGTTTTCATTGCAAAATAATGGATTTCCATTTCTATCCGTAACATTCCAATTATGGGAATTGAAACAAATTAACATTCTCAATTCTCTGCGACGTCTAGGAGATAGAATATTTTCGGGAACAAGGAAATCATAATAATTTGTGTCCCCATTCACAAGCATATTCCCATATCGTACAATGGGTTTATCCAAATTCCTCTTATCAATATAACTTTTTTTTATGCATTTTCTATTAGTTTGGTGTTTATTGTTCTCGACCAATGAAATACTTATAGTTTGATATATAATCAATTTTCCATCCCTTTTTATAGATAGACGAATTGGTTCGATAATTAATATTCCTTTTTTTATCAATTCTGTAAGAGCTAGATCTTTCTGAATTAGCATTACATCCAGATGCATCTCTCCTATTTCAATCGAGGATATAGCAATTTCTTTTGGATTTATCAGTCTAAGTAAGAGACAATATACCTTGATATTATTGATCATTCTTTGGTTCAAGGAGTCATCCCATCTTAATTGAAAAAGGAAATATTTTTTCAGGAAGAAATCTAGTTCTGCTTTCTTGTTTTTCTTGGATTGTTTTTTCTTCTTACCTTTTTTAATGGTAATGTCTGATCTCACATAATTCTCTTCAATATCTTTTTTTTTGTTTTCTTTTCGTAGATCTGATACAAGATTTACTTGGTCCTGTTGCTCATTTTTTTGTTGGTTGGAATTTTCTAATTTAAGATATTTTTTTTGATGAGATATCATCTGAAGATTATTTTTTCTATTTATATTGATGTTTTTATTTTGACTTTTATTTTTATAAAAATAAAAGTCAAAAAGAAGTAATTTGATTGGTATAATCCATGGTTTAATCTTATATGCATCAAAAAGTAAGACAAATTCTGGGAAGAACCAAGATTCTAGATTTGATATGGTATGATAAACTCTTTCTTGATTCATTCCCATCCAATTAAAAAAAATACTTTTTTGATTGGATGGGTTGATTTCTTGATGAATCATAAGAGAAAAAATATCTTTTTTTTTCAATTTGTTGTTGATTTTTTTTTCAGTCTTAGTATTTTTATCAATTTTGGTACCGATATGTGTATTGGTCCAGGTCTCAATATTGATATTTTTTCTAAGACAAAAGTGGAGAATTCGACAATCAAAATATTTTCTATCTAGATTTTTATGCGTATCAATAATATATCCTTCTTCTAGATAATCACTAATAGCTGTACTTACCAATACATAAAATGATTCGGATTTTGGTTTATTGAAATTATATGGAATTTTGTGAACCCCGTTTACTTGTAATCTTGACCCATAAATATCAAAATCCTCCTTATCCCCATAGTTCATATATTTATGTGATAAAAGATCATATCTATAGTGTTTTTTCCATTTTTCTTTTTGATTTGTCAATGAATCCGCTGCATAGTAATTTTGTTTCACGTAATGAATTAATTGGTCTTTTTCTTTTTTATATGAATCCGCTTTAATTGAGTCCTTATTTTGAATCCTATAACGTTGATTGATTCTATTTCGCCATTTTTGCGGTACTAACCGCGACCATTTGGTTTTAGATAAATTGTATTGATAATGCCCCTTTAACCAGTTTTTCCATTCAATCATTCCAGACTTATGAATTTTCTTATGTCTTGAATTGTAATCAAATATTCCTCGTGTCATACAATAATCCTTGATTTTATCCTTAATAAAAGGATAAGTCCCCTGATATTGAAGTAGAGATTTCAATTGATACTTGTTAAGTAATTGGGTTTGTGATAATTTGTAAAATACATATGCTTGGGACAAGGAGGATAAGTCATAATACATTTTTGTACTATTACTAATATTAGTATTCGAAAAGGACTTTTTTATAGTAGAAAAAAAGTTCATTGTATTTTGATCTCTTTCATCAATTCCTTCCTGATTTGTTTGATCGTTGTAAACGGATTTATTGATTATTTTTTTTGTTGATTCAAAGAAAAGTTGGAAATAGATCCTGTGAATGGTAATCATACATAGCAAGATATCTATATATATTTTTTCAATCAGAGATTTCATAAAATAATGTGATTTACGTATTAATCGTATATTTATTCTTTGGAATATCTGCCAAATATGTTTCTGTGATTTTGATCTTTTATCAGCACAAGTTAGAATTATTTTTTTCTTGTCTTTTGTGATTCGTTCTATTTGATTCCTGATTGTGATTGTTCTATCAGAAAGATCTTTCATCTTTTTTTCTATGAGTGAATAATTTGTCCAATTCATGGATTGGATTTGAATGGTTGATTTGTGAATAATCTTATTATTTATTTCGGAATCTTTTCCATTTTCAGCCGTTTCATATACTTTCACCTTGCTCAATTCAAATAAGAATATTGGGTTTACTTTTTGAATTTCCTTCATTATTCGTTTTAGAACTAGAAGTATTTTAATGATCCATCTTGTTTTTTCTTTTGAAACTTTTAGAAGTAGAAAGAAATCCTTTTTAACTTTTCTAACTTTTTTTTGGAGTTCTTTATAAATGGGTTCAAAAAAGGAAGGTCGTTTTCGGGGATTCCCAAAAGGGAATTCCGCTTCCATTCCCCAAACCGTTAAAAAACAAAAATTGTCTTTTTTTTTTATTTGATCCCTAGGATGAGATCGTATTTTAGATCTTCGCCAAGGTTTCAAACAGAAAGGAAATAGAATCTTTATCTGAATACCGTCTGTTAACCAATCTTTGGGAAATTCTGTTTCTGATAATTGAACACCATTATAAGTGCATTTAACATGCATTTCTCTATTCCACTCCTTCAAATCCTCATACCATTCGGGGAATTGGAATAATAACATACGGCCAATATTTTTAGCAATTATCAATGAAGGCAATACAATGTATTTTCTAAGAAAAGATTGGGTTACTAACATCAAACCTCTTATTGCTTGAGCAAATATAATGCTATCCCAAGTTTCTGATATTACTATACGTTCATTTTCCTCTTTTTTTTCTTCGTTTTTTTTCTCTTTTTCCCTTGCCTCTTCCTCCTCAAAATCAAAATGTGAAATTTCCAATTCTGGTTCTCTCCCCAATTCTGGTTCTCTCCCCAATTCTGGTTCTCTCCCCAATTCTGGTTCTCTCCCCAATTCTGGTTCTCTCCCCACCAAATTCCTAAAAATGAGATTCATCATTTCAGAGATATAAAAAGAAGAAAAAAAAAATGTTTTGTCTATTCGATCCAAAAAAAGCGGAGAATG